GTGTTCCGTGCCCAAGACGTATACATGTATGCATACATGTGGTGCCAGGTGTCTAGCATGAGTAATGCGGATAGTAATGTGCTTGAGGTACCTTGGGTGTGTGTATAATGTTATTGGTATGCTAGGATCTGATATATGTGCTAGTAGATGCTATGATTGTGTAGATATTTAATACCTAATAAATTTGTGTTGAAATGAAGGTAAGTGACTATTGGGAAATAAGTATATAATTGTACAGAGTGTAGTTACGGCAGCTGTGGTTTCGTTTGTTGGTGTGTTAAACAGTTAAGTTAATGTAAATGTTTGTTCCTGTGGTGTAGGGTAGCACGTTAGGTTTTCGTCCTAGAAGTGTATCGTTGGATACCGGGAATTTTGGACTTATTTAGTATAAGAAGTACGGCTGCCTTCCAAGTAGCGGGTTTAAGTGATGTTTTAAAGTAAGTATGTGTGGGGCAGTATATGTAGTACGTCAGGTTTTGGTCCTTAAGGTGAAAGTTATAATTCTTTTCCCCGCAGGTCGCGGCCTTAGAGCCTTAGGTTAAGATTAAATCAAGAGCCTTCAAAGTTCTAGTTGTAAGTATGGATTGCTTTCAGGTTCTGTGAGGTTTTGTGGTTGAAATTACAACGTCAAATTGCAAATTTGAAAGTGTGCAATGAAATAGCTCCAGAACTTGAGTTAGGTGTGAGATGGCTGAGTAATAAGCAGAAGATTGTAGCTCTTTTTACGGAGAGTGTTCTCCTCTCATAAGATGGTAGAGTCAGCTAAATTTAAGCTGTTGGGCTCATGCCCCGAAAATGGTATAATTGTATATCCTCTGCTATGATATTTAAGAGATATGGATTTGGTTTTGGTCCTGTGTCTTGGCTTTAGCTACAGAAAAACACATGGTACTTTATGGGGCCCGGTGAGTAAGTGGGATTTAAATTAAGGCAGATTTTAATATTTTGTTTTATTTTAGGTTCTTAGGCATAATTGTTTGGATATGACGCTTATTTTTATTCACTATACACCAGTGTTGGAGATTGAACAATAAACTTTAGTTTGATTCAGTGAGTTGCTATCTAGGCCTGGTAAAGTTTGTGCCAGCAACTGCGGTTAGACAAACAGGCCGAGTTAAGATTTGTGCAGCATAAAGTAGGGTTAGGAGGAAAGTTAAATGGATTGTTTAATAGGAAATTTAAGATGGTTTGAGGGGTGCAATCCTAAGAGTCGTGTTTTTATCTAGTATTTCCTTTTGTCTGACGCCCTGAGATTCCAATTTAAGACCGGGATTTGGTATCCCGTTATTCGGAGTGTAAACTTTGGTTTTTATATCTGCTGGGGTACTACGAGCGCTGAATTAGGCTAGGCTTAAAACTCAAAAAACTTGGCGGTGTTTCATATCCTCCCAGGGGAACCTGTCTCATAAACGATGATCCACGTTTTATCTTACCTTATTTTGAAAATTTTTATGGAAATGTGTCAGCTTGTATACCGTCGCCGACGGATCACCCTTGAGGGATTTTGAAGTGGTCGGAAGGAAAGGTTGAATTGTGAGGTGTAGCTGTAATTGCTTGTTAGGATGCGGTGGCTGAATCTCTTGTTAATATGTTGTGGTAGCTGTTTTCAGTTCCATGATTAATAATCTTTCAGGATGTCAGATCAAGGTGCAGCTTATGATAAGGTGATGATGGGTTACAATAATTTATTTATTATACGGATTTTTCGCTGTAATGTGAAATTTGAAGGCGGACTTGGATGTAATGATGAATTAGGAAGTCATAGTGAACTAGGTTTTGAGATGTGTACAAATCGCCCGTCGCTCTCGTCGAAAGATGAGATAAGTCGTAACATAGTAGGGGTACCGGAAGGTGTCCCTGGAATATAATTAGTAGTTTAGTGGGGTATAGTATAATTATTACATTTCGCTTACACTGAAAATATAGCTCGGTAGGGCTTGCCCTGATAGTTAATTGATTGCTTGTTTAAAGGACTAGTTAATGCTAGTGAGGTGTAAAGGCCATTTGGGCTTATTTGTTATGGTGTTGTTAAGGGATTGGCAAATTTTTTGTATTTATTAGTAATGTAGATAGAAAGTTTTATTTTTCAAGCTAGAGTTTAGAAGTACCGTGAGGGAAATTAATTTAGGTTTTTAAGCTTTTTCTTAGTAGGGATAAAGTCCCGTACCTTTTGCATCATGGTTCTTTAAGAGGTTTTTTAGATAAAATTGGCCCGAAAAAAAACGAGCTATTTTTTGGCTTGCGTCATCGTTGCAAAGATGTGCTAAGACTTAAAAATAGGAGTGATATTCTTTTCGCGTTTTTTGATAGCTGGTTGGTCGGGAAAGGCATTAGAGTGCTGTCTCAATCTTTGGTTCTTGTCTAATTTAGTGTACTGTATTAGTACTCTAAGGCATGGAGTATCGTAATTGAGGTTTGTGCGAGAAAGGATTAGCTTTTTTGTATTGTTAAAAAGTTGGATTGGTGGCGTTATAGTAGTTTGGTAGGCTTGGAGTTGGCCATCTTTTAAGTTTGTTCTAAAATATCTACTGTTCGGCTGAAAATTTATATGTGTGACTTTTAAGTTTGATTTGTAGTACCGATTTTATAGGTGGAATTAGGTTTACTTATGGAATAATGAGGAAATGAGTATTTATTGTAATTTAATTTGTCTTTGTTTATTAAGGTAAGTTGACAGTAAAATTTGATTAATGTATGGAAGATTAATATAAATCTTGGAAAGGAACTCGGCAAAGATCGGCCTCGCCTGTTTAGCAAAAACATCGCTCCTTGGTTGTGATAATATAAGGAGTCGGACCTGCCCGGTGACCTACGGGTTAAACGGCCGCGGTACACTGACCGTGCAAAGGTAGCACAATCACTTGCCTTTTAATTGGAGGCTGGTATGAATGGTTTGACGAGGGCTGAGCTGTCTCTCCTGGAATATTTAAAAATTAACTTCTAAGTGAAAAGGCTTAGATTTAGCTGAGGGACGAGAAGACCCTGTTGAGCTTTAGTGTGGAATAAAGGGGTTGTTTCTATTAGAATAGAGGATTTTAAATTTATTCTTACATCTTTAGTTGGGGTGACTAGGGAACATGAAAAGCTTCTCTGTTAATTTGTAGAATTTTGGTTTACTAACAAGTGATCCAGCATTGTTGATTATCGGAAAAAGTTACCACAGGGATAACAGCGTAATCTTTCTGGAGAGTTCACATTGAAAGAAGGGTTTGCGACCTCGATGTTGGATTAAGGTGTCCTGAGGGTGTAGCAGCTTTCGTTGGTTGGTCTGTTCGACCATTAAAACCTTACATGATCTGAGTTCAGACCGGCGTAAGCCAGGTTGGTTTCTATCTTCAGTTATTTGTGTTTCTTTGGCTAGTACGAAAGGACCGCTTTAAGACAAATGTTAAAGTTTGTAAAAATTGATTATATCTAAATTTGGTATGAGATTTATTGAGAATGGGATGTTGTTAAGTTGGCAGATTTATGTGACTGATTTAGGCTCAGTAGAAAAAGGTGAAATCCCTTTACTTGATAATATAAGATTTAATTAATTAGTTGTAGTGTAGTTGATTAAAATATTGGCTATAAACACTTTTAAATTAATAAAATGAGATTAGGTTATGTTAAGGTGGCAGATTAGTGCGTTAGGTTTAAGCCCTAAATATGGAGATTAAACTTCTCTTCTTAATATATGTTAGGTTCTGTAGTATGTGGTTTAGTTAGATATGTTTGTGTTTTATTGGGGGTTGCGTTTTTTACTCTTCTGGAGCGTAAAGGGCTTGGGTATTTTCAGATTCGTAAGGGCCCGAATAAGGTTGGTTTAATGGGGCTGCCGCAGCCATTGAGTGATGCTGCGAAGCTTTTTACGAAAGAGCTGGTAAAGCCGACTCTTGCAAATCAATTTGCGTATTTTGTTGCTCCTGTTATGGGGCTGGTGTTGGCCCTGTTGCTTTGGCAGTTATACCCTTCTGATAGATTGGCGGAGCATTTTAGTTGGGGGATTTTGTTTTTCTTGTGTGTTTCTAGTATAAATGTTTACAGGACGCTACTTGCTGGTTGGGCCTCTAATTCTAAATATGCGCTGTTGGGGGCTATCCGAGCTGTAGCACAGACTATTTCATACGAGGTTAGTTTGGTTTTGATTCTGTTGTTTGTGCTTTTTATTTGTCCGAGGTTTAACTTTATTGACATTAAGCAATCCCATGGGTTGGTGTGGCTTGGGTTTTTATTTGTGCCCATTTCATTAGTTTGGTTTGTTTCTTGTATTGCTGAGACTAATCGTGCGCCTTTTGATTTTGCAGAAGGGGAGTCGGAGCTGGTTTCCGGGTTTAATATTGAGTATAGTGCTGGGGGATTTGCATTAATTTTTATGGCTGAGTATGCTAATATTTTGGTAATGAGGCTGTTCAGTGTGGTTTTATTTTTTGGTGCGGGGAGTATCGGGGCTTTAAGGCTGGATCTTATTATAATGGTTAAGACTTTATTTTTGGCTTTTGTTTTTATCTGAGTTCGTGCGACTCTGCCTCGGTTCCGTTATGATCTATTAATAGGGTTAACTTGGAAGAGGTTTTTGCCATTGGCCCTAGGAGCTTTGGTGATGGTAGTGGGGTTTATGTTCGTTATGGTTTTGGTTTAGTTGAGTATTAGGTTAGTCGAGGGATAGTTTAATTAAAATACTAGCATTGGAAGTTAGCGATTGGGGTAAGGCCCCATCCTTTGAATGGCGGTTCTCTGTGTTTTTAGTATCTGTTTTTCTTTACTGGTAGTAATGCCTGTTTTAGGGCAGCCTTTGGCGCTTGGTGTGGCTGTGCTATTATTTAGGTTATTTTCTTGTGTAATGGTTGGGCTGTGTGTGTCTTCTTGGTATGGGTATGTTCTTTTTTTGGTTTACGTTGGTGGGCTCTTGGTGATGTTTGCTTATGTTGCTGCGCTTGTGCCTAATAGCATCTTTTTAGGGTTTTGGGTTTTTTTTGGGTTTTTTTGTGGGATGGGCCTTTCGGTCGGGTTGTATTTGTTGTTGTATGTTCAGGATTATAAGTTTATTTCTTGATTGGGGGAGTTGAGAGTGAGGAAATTTCTATTTTCATCTGGGTCTGGTTTAGTGAGGTCTAGGGGTGTATCTGTTATAGTTGTGCTTGGGGTTGTTTTATTAATTAATTTGTTGGCTGTAGTAAAAGTGTGTTACTATCAGCAAGGCCCATTGCGGTTTCATTCTGAATTGAAGTAGGGTTAGGGCGACGGTGTTGACCTGGCATAGAGAATTATGCATAAGCCAATTCGTAAAGTGCATCCCGTTTTGAAAATTGTAAGTGGTGCTTTAGTTGATTTACCTGCTCCTGTGAATTTATCTGTTTGGTGAAATTTTGGTTCTCTTTTGGGGTTGTGCCTTGTTGTGCAAATTATTACTGGGTTGTTTTTATCAATACATTATAGTGCTCACGTTGAGTTAGCTTTTTCTTCTGTAGTTCACATCTCTCGTGACGTGAATTATGGGTGGCTCTTACGGGCGATTCATGCTAATGGGGGGTCTTGATTTTTTATTTGTATTTATATTCATATTGGTCGTGGGATGTATTACGGGTCTCATTTAAATATCCATGCCTGAAATGTTGGGGTGGTCTTATTATTAATAACTATGGCAACTGCATTCTTGGGGTATGTGCTTCCTTGAGGGCAAATGTCTTTTTGGGGGGCTACCGTTATTACTAACCTTTTTTCTGCAATTCCGTACATTGGTGGGGAGTTGGTGCAATGGATGTGAGGGGGATTTGCGGTAGATAATGCGACTCTGGTTCGATTTTTTAGTTTGCATTTTTTACTTCCGTTTGCTATTGCCGGTATGAGGGTTTTACACCTCTTATTTCTTCATGAAGTTGGGGCCAACAATCCCTTGGGCGTAAACAGTGATGGGGATAAAGTGCCATTTCATTTTTACCATACTGTCAAAGATCTTGTTGGGTTCTTGGTACTACTATTCTTTTTAATGCTGCTGGTGTTCTTTGATCCGTTTCTTCTAGGGGACCCGGAAAATTTTATTCCTGCTAATCCATTAGTGACACCGGTGCACATTCAGCCTGAATGATATTTTTTATTTGCTTATGCCATTCTCCGATCTATCCCTAATAAGCTTGGTGGAGTAGTTGCGTTGGCCATGTCTGTAGTAATTTTATTTGTGGTGCCGTTATTCCATTCTGGGAAGTCTCGATCTTTTTGTTTCTACCCACTTAATCAGATTTTGTTTTGATGCTTTGTTGGGATTTTATTTATTCTAACTTGAATTGGTGCGTGTCCCGTGGAGCCGCCATTTGAAGGGATTGGGCGTGTGTTTACTGTTCTTTATTTCGTGTATTATTTAATTAGACCAATACTACAGATGCTGTGAGACAATATTCTTGAATATTAGTTGTAAAGCTCAGCTGCTGGCCTGGGGCAGGTTTTGTCTTGAAAATGAAACAGAAGTGTTCGAATCACTTAGTAGCTTAATAGAGAAGAGGGGGTATAGCGGGAGTAGTAAGAAGGAGTGATGCCTTCAACCTTCGGCTTACAAGACCGATGCCTTTATTCGGCTTTTACTACTTTGGGGATGTGAGTTGGAAGATATGAGAAGTGTTTCTTATTTGTTTATTGTGGCTGTTTTTGGGGTTGGTTTTTCAGTGATTGTGCTTAGTTTACAGTATAAGCATCTTTTAGGGATTTTATTATCTTTGGAGTTGATGATGCTGAGTTTATTTTTGATAATTGTAAGGATCGGGAGAGGTTTTAATTTTGAAGGGCAATTATGTTTAATTTTAATTACTTTAAGGGCTTGTGAGGCCAGGTTGGGGTTAGCTGTTCTTGTTTCTTTGATTCGAACGCATGGTAATGATTACGTAGGTAGGTTTAATGGTTATAAATGTTAGGGCTTTTGGTTACTGGTGTTGTTTTGGTCTTGGGCAGTTTTAGGGGAAATGTATCATGGTATTACCGGTTATGGGGGCTTTGTTTTGGTGGGTTTATAAGGTTGATTTTTGTTTACTCTAGGGTATTAAGTGGATCTGGTTTTAGTGGATTTCTGATGAGGGACGGTCTGAGTTCCTCTTTGGTTGTTTTATCTTGATGGATTTCCTTGTTGATGTTGATTGCTAGTCAGGGGAGTGTTAAATCTGGTTTAAATAAATTTTCCTTATTTAGGGGGTGTGTTTGTGCGTTGAATTTTATTCTGATGGTGAGTTTCTTTTGTGTAGATATTGTTTGATTTTATATTTTTTTCGAGGCATCTTTGGTTCCTACTTTTATTTTAATCTTAGGGTGGGGGTATCAGCCTGAGCGGCTGCAAGCTGGGATGTATATGATGTTGTATACGATTACTGCTTCGTTGCCTTTGTTGGTTTTGATTTTATATAAGTTTGAGTTATGTGGGACCTCTAGGTTCTTATTGAAGAATTTTTTGTGTGAATATGTGAGAAATGGGTCTGCTGGTTGGAGGGGCTTAGTCGGATCTGAAGTTGTGTTTTGCTTAGGATTTGGGGCTTTTTTGGTAAAGTTGCCAATGTTTTCTTTACATTTATGGTTGCCTAAGGCCCATGTTGAGGCTCCTGTGGCCGGTTCGATAATTCTGGCTGGTGTATTACTGAAGCTGGGTGGTTATGGGATGATTCGTGTATATAGCTATTTTTGTTTGTCTAGGTATAGTGTTTTTAGTGATGTCGTGCTTTGTTTAGGGCTGTGGGGCGGTGTTGTGACTGGGTTTATTTGTTTTCGTCAGGTGGATTTGAAGTCTTTGATTGCATACTCATCTGTTGGTCATATGAGGCTTATGTTGGGCGGTTGTTTATCTAATTCTTCTTGGGGTTGACAAGCGGCTTTGGGGATGATGCTTGCTCACGGCTTGTGTTCTTCTGGGATGTTTGCATTGGCCAACTATAATTATGAAAAAACTGGCACCCGTAGATTGGTAATGAGTAAGGGGATATTAATGATTTCTCCATATATGTCTATGTGGTGGTTTTTGTTTTGTGTGGCAAATATGGCTGGGCCCCCGTCTATTAATCTTCTTAGGGAGATTATGGTATTTCCTTCTGTGTTGTTCAAATCTTTATGGCTTTTTATTCCGTTGGGGTTGATGAGTTTTTTGGCGGCTGTGTATAGGTTATTTTTGTATACGAGTACTCAACATGGTGGGTTTCCTAAGTTTGGTTTTCCGTATGGTGGGATAAATAGCTCGTCTTCGCTGGTGGCTTTTTTGCATTATTTTCCTATTAATGGGTTGATTTTGAAGTCTGATCTTGTCTGTTTCTGGGTTATTTAGTGTGTGGTTATGGGAGGATTACGGTTGGGTCGGTTATGGTTGAGATCAAGTTAGTTTAAATAAAATTCTGGGTTGTGGTCCTGGTGATGGGGGAGTAGCCCCACTTGATAATGGGTCTTTTTTATGGGTTTTCTAAGCTAAAGAGGTCTTTAGTCGGTGCTATTTTTTTATACATATATTCTGCTTTTCTTTTTCCGTTTACGTGCTATTTTGTATTGAGGGGGAAGTGTATTTTAATGGAATGGGAGATTTTGTCTGTGAGTAGGACTAATATTAGGCTGTTGATTTTACTTGACCCCATTGGGCTGAGATTTAGAAACGTGGTTTGCTTTATTTCTGCTTGTGTTTTGATTTTTTCTTCTTACTATATGGCTGCTGACTATTTTTTAAGTCGTTTTATTTGGTTGGTTATAATGTTTGTTTTGTCTATGAACTTTTTGGTGTTTATCCCTAGTTTGGTTTCTTTACTAATTGGCTGAGATGGGTTGGGGGTTGTGTCTTTTGCTTTGGTGATTTATTATCAAAGTAGGAAATCTTTGTCTGCAGGGATGCTTACTGCTTTGGTGAATCGGATCGGGGATGTGACTTTGCTTTTAGCTATTGGGTTTTGTGTTCTTCAGGGCCATTGGAATGTATTATTTATATGGGAGACAGATTTATCTGTTGTTGTAATTTTTTGTATTTTAGTGGCGGGGATAACTAAGAGAGCCCAGGTTCCGTTTTCTAGGTGACTGCCTGCTGCTATGGCCGCTCCAACCCCGGTTTCTGCGCTGGTGCATTCTTCTACTCTGGTGACTGCTGGTGTTTTTTTGTTTATTCGGTTCTTTCCGTTTGTTAGTTCCTTTCATGGGTTTAGATCTAGTTTACTTTTTGTGTCTGTTTTAACTATGTTGATAGCTGGGATTGGTGCTAATTATGAGTTTGATTTGAAGAAGGTTATTGCCCTGTCGACTTTAAGTCAGTTGGGGGTTATGATGGCCAGTCTTGGGTTGGGAGCCCCGTATTTGGCGTTGTTTCACTTGTACACTCATGCTTTATTTAAGGCTATGTTGTTTTTATGTGCTGGTGGAATTATCCACAATAACAGGGATATTCAGGATTTACGGTGTTTAGGTGGCTTATGAAGTCAAATGCCTTTAAGTGTGGCTTGTCTGAATGTTGCAAATTTGGCTTTGTGTGGGGCTCCTTTTTTGAGCGGATTTTATTCTAAAGATTTAATTTTGGAGAGCAGTTTATTTAGTCCCTGTAATCTAGTGATGTTGTTTTTGATTTTCCTGGCTACAGGTATGACTGCTGCTTATAGGGTTCGTTTGTCTATTTATTCTCTCTGGGGCCAGAGGAATCATCGCCCGCTGCATCAGAATTTTGATGAAAGAGGGGAGGCGACTTGGCCTGTGGTGATTTTGGCTTTAATTAGGGTTTTTATTGGTAAAGAAATGCAGGGCTTGTTTGTAGAATTTAATTGTAGGTATGTTTTTCCAATGAGTTACAAGTTGTTAGTAGTTGGTGTTGGCTTGATTGGTGTTTGGTTATCTGTTATAGTATGGCGTTCCCCTATTTTAGATGAAGGTCGGGTGGGTTTTAGCTCTTTGTCCGGTTTTTTTTCGTGGATGTGATTCTTAGTTCCTTTGTGTACTCAACCTATTGTTAAAGGGCCGTTGGTTGCTGGGGGTAACTTTTTTAAGTATCTAGATCAAGGTTGATTTGAAATTGGTGGAGGAAGGGGCGTGTTATTTGTTGTAAAAGAAGGTGCCCGCGGCAGAGAATTTTTTCAGCAGAAGTTAATTAGTTTTTTAGTTATGATGGTGGTGTGATCGTCTGTTTTAGTTCTGTTTTGGGTGGTTATGTAATTTAATGAGATGTTGCTCTGGTAGCTTAATGAAAAGAGCGTGGCGCTGAAGATGCTAAGGAGGGAGGATATCCCCCAGGGCAATATAACTAATTTTAAGTTATTAAGTATGAGTATTAAATTATGTTATTTGGCGTGATCGTCTGAGTAAAGGGTGATTAGGAGGGAGAAAATATATGCTTGAATTAAAGATACGCCAATTTCAAATATGAAATAGAAGGTCTGTACGGTTATTAAGGTTAAGAGGGTGACTTTTGGGTAAATAAAGATTGCTGAGCAGAGATAGGTGCTGATGAGGCCTAGTACAATGTGCCCGGCTCTTATGTTGGCTGCTAGCCGGATGGATAGGGTGATTGGGCGGACCATAATTCTAACGGTTTCTACTAAGACTAGGAATGGGTTTAGAAGTGCTGGTGCTCCTGCTGGCAGGAGGCCGGCTGCTGTGGAGGATGGGTTTAGGATAGCCCTTGAGATGATTAAAGACATCCATAAAGGGATTCTTAAGGACAAGGTTATGGCTAGGTGGCTCGTGTTTCTAAATACATAGGGGACTAGTCCCAGGAGGTTTAGAATTAATAGGGAGGTGAATAATGCTGCTATGAAGTTTGTAAATCCTCCTAATTTTAGTCCGAAGGCTCGTGTTACTTGGGATGAAATAATTCTTTTTGGGACATTTAGTAGGTAGCTGAAACGGTTTGTATTTGTTCAGATTGATATATTGAAAGTTAGAAGAACTAGTAGGGAGCAAAGTCACATTAAGATATATATTGATATAAAGACTGAGTTGTGGTCGTCGAAGGATGAGAAGATATCTGCTATCATTCTTTGGGGGTGTGGTTTAATTTAAGTTGGCTAATGAGAAATAGGGTATTCGGTTATCAAGGTCATGAATTGTTGTTGGTGTTTGTTGAAGTGGGTACAGGAGTGTTAATGGAGTAATTTGGTTTATAGGATCATCAAATAATAACAGCTACAGTGGCTACAGTAATTCAAAATAAAATAAATAGAAGTAATCAATTGATTGGTGCGAGTTGTGGCATGGAGGATTGGTGACCTTTATGTGTTTAATACACATGATTTAAATCTTAATCCTTATGGGTGGGGAAAATGAAGGTGAAAAGGTTAGTCTGCTTGAGTTGTAAGTATTACTCACTCTGAGAAATTGTCTACATTAATGGCTTCGATTGTGATTGGCATGAATGAGTGGTTTGTTCCACAGATTTCTGAGCATTGGCCGTAGAATACTCCTTCATTGGAGGCCATAAAGCTTGTTTGGTTGAGTCGGCCGGGGATTGCGTCGACTTTTACTCCGAGAGATGGGACCGCCCATGAGTGAATAACGTCATTAGAGGTGATTAGTATTCGTACATCTGTTTTTGTGGGGACCACCATTCGGCGATCGACTTCTAATAAACGGTATTGTCCATTTTCTAAGGTGTCTTCAGGTAGTATGTAGGAGTCGAATTCCATTCCTTTGAAATCTGAGTATTCGTAGCCTCAATATCACTGGTTTCCGGTTGCTTTGATGGTTAGTAAGCATGATATCCCTACTTCGTCTAGTAAGTAAAGAAGTCGAAGTGATGGGAGGGCCAAAAAGACTAAGATAATAGCTGGGAGGATGGTTCAGATTGTTTCGATAGTTTGTTGTTCTAGGATATACCGTGATGTCAGAGATCTAACTATGAATGAGGCAGTGAGGTAGCCTACTAGTGTGGTGATTAGTAGTAAAATAAGTAAAGCATGGTCGTGGAAGAAGATAAGTTGTTCCATTATAGGGGAAGCGCCGTCTTGAAATCCTAATTGTCCTCATTGGGCCATTACGTGAATCAAGTAGTTAAATGGTAAGGCGGTTTAGATTAGATTGCTTTTTGGTAACAGTTTGGTGTTTCTGCAAGGTTGTGGAAGTCTAATGGGAGTAAGTTTGTTCATTCTAGTCTAGTAGATATGTTTAAGGCTCAAAGGACTCCCCGTTGTGAGACTAGAGATTCTCATACAATCACCATGAAATAGAGGACGGCAACTAGAGAGATTATAGATCCGAATGAAGATACAACATTTCATTTGGTATAGGAATCTGGGTAGTCGGAGTATCGACGGGGCATTCCGGCTAGCCCAAGGAAATGTTGAGGGAAGAATGTTACATTAACTCCGATAAACATGATGAAGAAGTGTGCTTTTGTTCATCGGGCGTGTAGGGTAAGCCCAGTAAATAAGGGGTACCAATGGTTGAAGGCGGCGAATAAGGCGAATACGGCTCCCATTGATAGGACGTAATGGAAATGGGCTACTACGTAGTATGTGTCGTGGAGCATAATGTCTAAGGATGAGTTTGATAAGACGATCCCAGTTAGTCCCCCAACTGTAAATAAGAAAATGAACCCGAGGGCTCATAGTATTGAGGCTTCATATTTTATTCGGGCACCATGGATTGTGGCGAGTCAACTAAAAATTTTAATTCCGGTTGGTACCGCAATAATCATAGTTGCAGCGGTGAAATAAGCACGAGTGTCTACATCCATCCCAACAGTGAACATATGATGGGCTCAGACAATGAATCCTAAGATACCAATTGCTAATATTGCATAGATTATTCCTAAGGTTCCGAAAGTTTCTTTTTTTATGGCATAATGTATCACTACATGTGAGATCATACCAAATCCAGGTAGAATTAGAATGTAAACCTCTGGATGACCGAAGAATCAGAATAAATGTTGGTAAAGAATGGGGTCCCCTCCTCCGGCCGGGTCAAAGAATGATGTGTTGAAATTACGGTCGGTTAGGAGTATTGTAATAGCACCTGCTAGAACAGGCAGTGATAAGAGTAACAAGATGGCAGTAATTTTTACTGATCAAACAAATAATGGTATTCGTTCTAGAGGTTGTGCTTTCACACGTATATTTATTACTGTAGTGATAAAGTTTACTGCCCCTAAAATTGATGAGATTCCGGCTAGGTGTAGGGAGAAAATTGCTAAGTCTACTGATGCTCCTGCATGGGCAAGGTTACTAGAGAGGGGGGGATAGACTGTTCAGCCTGTCCCTGCTCCTCTCTCTACTGCGCCTGATGTTAAAAGCAGAGTTAAGGATGGTGGGAGGAGTCAGAATCTTATGTTATTTAGTCGAGGGAAAGCCATGTCCGGTGCTCCCAGTATTAGGGGGACTAATCAGTTTCCAAATCCTCCAATTATTAGTGGCATAACTAGGAAGAAAATTATTACGAAAGCGTGGGCTGTTACAATTACGTTATAGAGTTGGTCGTCCCCTAAGAGTGCCCCTGGTTGGCCAAGTTCGGCTCGAATTAAGAGACTGAGTGCAGTTCCGACTAAGCCGGATCAGATACCAAAAATTAGATATAATGTTCCGATGTCTTTGTGGTTTGTAGAATAGGTCCATCGCATAGCATTTGAATTAACTTTATTACAGGAAATCTGTGGATAAAGATATTGTGGCTAGAACTAAGAAAGCTCCAGCAAAATTGATAATAAAAATTGTTGGGGTTAGTAATGTGTATATGGATAATGGGGGGTTGATAGGATTAGGTTGATTAAGGGAGTTAGTAGAGATGAGTGTTATGCTAGAAGAGAATGTTATTCTAAATAGTAGGGTTAAGTAGTAGAATAGGCTTATCAAGCTTCCTAAAAGTAATGGGAAAATTAGTGCTGGGGAAGAGATAACACAAGAGAAGGAGATGGCTGTCCATTTTGCGGCGAATCCCAGGAGAGGGGGCATCCCGCCAAGGGATAATAGAATAAAAATTAAAGTTAGTTGGTTTATTTTAGGGTTTTCGCTTTTTAATGTGCCAATATGGCGGAAGGATTTTGTATCAGAAATCCAAAGGTTTGCAAAGAGGCAGATTGAGATTAGGGCATAGATGAGGAAGTAAATTTTTAACGCCCTCTCTCTTGTTAGTGCACAGAACGCTATTCAGCCTACGTGGCCAATTGATGAATAAGCTAGGAGTGTTCGGATTTGGGTTTGATTAATTCCACCTAGTCCACCGATGAGGCTCGATATCCCTGCTATAATGAATAGCGTAGAGATGATGGATGGGTAGTTTCATCTTTGTGTTATGGCAGTTAGCAGGAATACCGGGGCTAATTTCTGTCAGGTGGTGAGAATGAGGCAATTTAGTCAAGAAATATTTATTATCACTTCTGGAAGCCAAAAATGGAACGGGAATGCACCCAATTTTAGGAATAGGCTGAGAATAATTAGAGTTAGTCCGAGAATACTCATGTTTTGCTGGTAAACTTCCCATGAAAGGGACATGTTGAATGAGAGGAGGCTACCAAATATTAATATTCTTGAGCCTAATGCTTGTATGATGAAATATTTGATTCTAGATTCGGTCTCTATTGTGAGTCCTCGGTAGATTAGTAGAGGAATAAATCCTATTATATTAATTTCTAGTCCTACTCAGATTCTCAGTCAATGGATGGAAGATAGGGAGAGAAGGGAGCCAAGAAAGGTAATGAAAGAAAATAAGAATCCGAACGGCATTATTGATAGCATTTTAGGGAGAAGGATGGGCCGAACCACCCAAAACAAAGTTAGCAGCCCTGTTTTACCCCTGGTCTCTCCCGGTCTAAGTAGGTAAAGTTTAAGATTTACAGTCTCCTAATTAACAGTCAGGTGCTTAGGTTAAGCTTCTACTTATCTTTTTGGGGCTTACTCCATTCAATTCAAGGAGCCTTCATTTCACTCATGAAATAGTCCGAGGATTAGAATGAGGAGGAAGGAGAGGACCCCCGCAGATGAAATTAGGTCTGTGGTAGTTATTATTTTTGTGATGGCTGGAAATAGAAGAACAATTTCTACATCAAAAATTAGAAAAATAACTGCTAGGAGAAAGAATCGGAGGGAGAAGGGGAGCCGGGCGGAGCTTATTGGGTCAAACCCGCATTCGAATGGGGATCTCTTTTCTCGGTCTATTTGCGATCGTTTGGCTAGGATTCATGCTACTAATATTAGAATTGATGAAATGATCAAGGCTAACGAGGATAGTGTGAAGATTGCTGTCATTCAGGTAATGGAGAATAGAAGCATCTCATGTTATGCACCATCAACGCATTCCGTTTTGTCCGGCACATTACCTTTGGGTGTTAGAGAGGGGAGCAACTAATACTCCCAGTCTTCGGGCCGAAACCGATTGCGTATTCGCTTCTCTCTATGGCGCTAGAAATAGATTTATTTCAATGCTTAATTGCAAGTCAAGTCTTTTATTTTAAAGTATAGTGCCGGGGATAGGGTTAGGTGTCTATCATGAGTTAGATTAAAAGTCTAATGCTATTATCAGCCACCCAAAAGAACTGTTCGGGGAATAAGCCCGAATTTTCTGATTGACAGACAGATGTTTTATGGTTGAAACTAACACTTCAAGGGGAAGAAATTAATTAGCTATATGTATTTTAAGAGCCTCACCAGTAGATTGATAGGTATAGAAATAGCCATACTACGTCTACAAAATGTCAATATCACGCAGCTGCTTCGAACCCGAAATGGTGGCTTGTGGAGAAATGGTTCATAGATAGGCGGATGAGGCAGACCAGGAGGAATGTTGTACCAATCAAGACGTGAAGACCGTGAAATCCGGTTGCGACATAGAATGAAGATCCGTAGACGCCATCTGCAATTGTGAACGGAGCCTCAATGTATTCTCCGGCTTGAAGGAATGTGAAGTAGATTCCGAGAATAACGGTTAAGAGAAGTCTTTGAAATCTTTCTCTTTTATTACCTTCAAGGATTCTGTGGTGGGTTCAGGTGACTGTGACTCCAGATGCTAGAAGGACAGCGGTGTTAAGGAGGGGGACTTGGAATGGGTTTAAGGGGGAAACTCCGGTTGGCGGCCAGGTAGAACCTAGTTCCGGTGTTGGGGCTAATCTTCTATGGAAATAGGCTCAGAAGAAAGCAAAGAAGAAGCAGACTTCGGAAACAATAAATAGAATTATACCCCATCGTAGTCCTGAGGCTACGTTAGTTGTGTGGAATCCTTGGAATGTACCTTCTCGGATAACATCACGTCATCATTGAATTATTGTTAAAATAATTAGTACTGTTCCTAAGAGGGGGATTATTGTTGGGTGTCCGTGGAGTCATCCGGCTGTTCCGGCCGTTAGAAATAAGGCGCCGACAGATCCGGTTAAAGGCCACGGGCTAAACTCTACAAGATGAAAAGGTCTTCGGGTCATTTCTGTAGTCACTTTTATGGTAAAAAACTGTTTAATTAGTCCCGTAAAATTTAATGATGATGTCTAACAGTGTTTGTAGAATTTCTTTGTATTTTAATAGCTGGGCTTGGTAAAATAGATAAGAAAAATGCTTTTGATTTTTAGTGTCCCTAAAAACCGGTAAAAACCAGTAAAAACAGGTAAATTTAATTTTATGAATTTCTTGTAATTTGATTCAAGTGGAATTTCTTAAGTTAGCTTTGGCGTGAAAAATAGGGGGGAATTTTGGGGGTTAGGAATATTGAAGTTTTTATGGTCAGCTCCGTTGGATGGCTAAATTGCTCCTAAATATGGGGGGGGGGGTGTGTCTCCGGGGAAAAGGGGGGGGTCGGAAGGGGATTCCGCGGTAAACAAGGCGTAAAAACGGGGGT